AGTTCTGCCCCCTTTTTTTTTACATTCTCATGACTTCGGTATGTTTTTTTCGAAAAAAAAGAAGAACTTTCCTTATTATTCATTCTTAATAAACTAAAATTCTTGTTAATTCTTTTTGAACACCCCTTACCCCATAGAGATATGGAATAGAAAGAAGCATTTTGATTGCCGCTGTAATTTTGAAAACGAACGTTTAAATGACCTTCAAAAGTAAGTAAATAGATGCGAAACATATAAAATGCGGTTAATCCTGCGGTGGTCCAAGCTATTATTGCGAAAATTGGCGAATACAACCAACTCTCATTAAGAATTTCATCTTTTGACCAAAAACAAGCAAGAGGCGGAATACCACAAAGAGAAAGAGTACCTAATAAAAAAGAAGTTTTGGTAATCGGTACATGTTTTGTTAAACCACCCATAAGAACCATATTCTGGCTTTTATCCGGAGAATAGCCAACAACAGTTTCCATGGAATGAATAACGGACCCAGACCCTAAAAATAATAATGCTTTTGAATAAGCATGAGTAATCAAATGAAATAAAGCACTTCGATAAGACCCCATTCCTAGAGCTAACATCATATAACCCAATTGAGACATTGTCGAATAAGCTAAACCCCTTTTAATGTCTTTTTGAGCAATAGCTAAAGTAGCTCCTAATAATACTGTGATTATGCCTATCAACGAGATTAAATTCATTATATTGGGTAGAACCATGAAAAGAGGGAGAAGGCGAGCTACAAGAAAAATCCCCGCTGCTACCATAGTAGCAGCGTGTATAAGAGCCGAAATAGGGGTGGGTCCCTCCATAGCATCGGGTAACCACACATGAAGGGGAAATTGTGCAGATTTAGCAACCGCACCGGCAAATAATAAAGCAGCACACAAAGTAACAAAGGAAAAATTGACTTCATTATTAGAAATCAAGTTATTGAGTATTTGGAATAAATCCCGAAATTCAAAACTACCTGTTATCCAATAAAAACCTAAAATTCCTAATAATAAACCAAAATCCCCTACACGATTAGTTACAAATGCTTTTTGACAAGCATTTGCCGCAGGAGGTCGCGTAAACCAAAACCCTATTAATAGATAGGAACACATTCCAACCAATTCCCAAAAAAAATAAATTTGTATCAAATTTGAACTAGTAACTAATCCCAACATGGAAGTACTGAAAAAACTCATATAAGCAAAAAACCTCAAGTATCCTTGATCGTGAGCCATATAATTATCACTATAAACAAGAACCATGATTCCAACAGTAGTGATTAACATTAACATAATAGAAGTAAGTGGATCGATTAAGCAGCCGAATTCTAAAGAAAAATCATTATCGAGTGTCCAAGACCATATATATTGGTGGATAAAACTGCTATTTATTTGTTGAATAGACAGATTAGTTGAAAAAATCATGACTATACTTAACAATAAAATACTTGAAAAAGCCCACACACGACGAAGATTTTTTGTTGCTGTCGGAAAAAGAAGAAGTCCCACTCCTATTAACATGGGAACTGGAAGTGGAACGAAAGGTAAAATCCACCCATATTGATATGTCTGTTGCATAAAAAAATTTGAAATTCATAATTAATTCTTTCCGATTTATCGGACCTTACTTCTTTTAATTTTAAAAGGAGTCAATAAAAAATGAAAATATGCACTAACTTAACCTAACTTAAATATAAAAAATAGAATTTTTATTTATTTTTTTCTAAATTTCTTCTAAATTTTTAAAATATTCAAATCAAGAAGTTACAATAGGTCAAATCATACGAAAGACAAAGACTAATTATTAGTCTCCTTCCCGTTTGGAAATTCAAGTCAAATTTTGACAAGTTACTAACAATATTCTAAATATTTAATTTTTTCTTTTTTTTTTTAGAAAAAAAATTATCTAGAAAAGCGCAGATTTTTTTGAACAATAGATGTCTTTCACATCCAGCTATACCAATGAGTAATCTCTTAATTTTTATTTAAATGGCAGTTCCGAAAAAACGTACTTCTGCATCAAAAAAGCGTATTCGTAAAAATTTTTGGAAAAGGAAAGGCTATTGGGCGGCGTTAAAGGCGTTTTCTTTAGGGAAATCTCTTTCTACCGGGACTTCAAAAAGTTTTTTTGTGCGACAAACAAATAAAATAAAAAAATAAGTTATTAAGAAATAAAGCAGAACACCTTAGAAAAATCTAAATCGACCTGACTCAAAAATTGAATCCTTCCGCTTCAAAAATCAAATTCCCAAATTCCATTTCCTGTTGAATTAATCAATAGGAGATGGAAATCTTCTGTTTACTTTGACTGAATTCAAACAAAGTGTGTTTTTTTGTCAAAAAACACAAGATACTCAGTTTTCTTTTTAATACAACTTTCTTACTTTTGGATTTTCTCTAAATTCTTATATAAAGTCCATATATCTCTCGTCATCAATTCACGCAAAAACACTTAGTGAAGGTATTCTAAATAAATATGTGTGAATTTTGAATAATCTAAAATTCAGTTCTTTTTTCTTCATTGATAAAAGGGATTTTTTGATTGTACTTTTCTAAATGAAAATCAAAAATGGTTAATTTTAAAAATGTTTATTTGTGCGGGGAGGTTTTATCCCTTAATTCATAGCAGGACTTTCTGGTTTTACAAGAGTGCAAATCAAGAAGAGTCTAAAATACACAATAAAACTAAAACCCTAAACTAAAGAACCTTCAAGTACATATTTGAACAAATTTTTATTCATCAATTTGAATCTTTCCTAAAAAATATTACACCCAATTGAATTCTTAAATCTAGACGATTGTCTATTCATAGGCTATTATGAGGTCAAGACAAGCCGCTATGGTGAAATCGGTAGACACGCTGCTCTTAGGAAGCAGTGCTAGAGCATCTCGGTTCGAGTCCGAGTGGCGGCATGCCATCTCCTAAAAAAATAAAAAAGATCCTATAATGAAATGAATAATAAATGCAATTGCTGATTTCAATTTTATAATTAAGGAACTTTTTTATGATATTTTCAACTTTAGAGCATATATTAACTCATATTTCTTTTTCGACTGTTTCAATTCTAATTACAATTCATTTGATAACCTTTTTTGTCGATGAAATCATAAGATTATATGATTCATCCGAAAGGGGCATGATAATCACCTTTTTGTGTATAACAGGATTATTAATTTCTCGTTGGATTTATTCAAAACATTTTCCACTAAGTGATTTATATGAATCGTTAATCTTTCTTTCATGGAGTTTTTCCCTTATTTATATAGTTCCGTATTTCAAAAAAAATAAAAAATTTCTAAGCACAATAATAGGTCCAAGTGCTATTTTTTCCCAGGGTTTTGCTACCTCGGGTCTTTTAACTGAAATACACGAATCCACTATATTAGTACCCGCTCTTCAATCCGAGTGGTTAATAATGCACGTAAGTATGATGATATTAGGATACGTGGCCCTTTTATGTGGATCATTATTATCAGTATCGCTTCTAGTCATTTCAGTTAGAAACAAGAAAAATTTTTTTTCTACGAGTAATTGTTTATTAAATTTAAATGAGTCATTTTTCCTTGGTAAAGTTGAATATATGAATGAAGGAAAAAATGTTTTACAAAAAACTTCTTTTTTTTCTCCAAGCAATTATTATAAGTCGCAATTGATTCAACAATTGGATTTTTGGAGTTATCGAGTTATTAGTCTAGGATTTCTCTTTTTAACGATAGGAATTCTTTCTGGAGCAGTATGGGCTAACGAAGCATGGGGATCCTATTGGAGTTGGGACCCAAAAGAAACTTGGGCCTTTATTACTTGGATCATATTTGCAATTTATTTACATACTCAAACAAATACAAAATTGAAGGGTACAAATTCAGCAATTGTAGCATTTATTGGATTTCTTGTAATTTGGATATGCTATTTTGGAGTAAATCTATTAGGAATAGGATTACATAGTTATGGTTCATTTACATGAACCTCTAATTAAATTCAAAAAGGTCTTTTTACCACTTACCAATAGGAATAGAAAAGCATACAACGCATATTAGATAAAAACTTTGTGTGAACTATCGATATCGAAAGCCCCACGAATCAAAGTCGCGGGGTTTTCGATAGTTCAAATTCATTTTTTTTTACTTAACACAAGAGAGGAAAAACCTTCCTTTTGTCATTGTGCAACGAACCCTTTTGTAAATGATAAGATTTTTTTTCATTTTTTTATGAATATTCATAAAAAAACTATCTATAAAAAGAATTAGATAGGATAACTTCAACCTTTTCAACTGATAGTGAAAGAACAAAATCGGGATACATACCAATACCAAGTACGGGTAAAAAAATAGAGATCGAAAGAAATAGCTCTCGCGGCCCAGAATCAAAAAAATAAGAGTTTTGGCCGTTAAATATCTTGTATCCATAGAACATCTGGCGTAACATAGATAATAAATAAATAGGGGTTAATATCATTCCAATTGCCATTACAAAAGTAATTAGGATTTTTGTGATTAAAAGAAATTTTGGACTAGTAATTAGCCCGAAAAATACTATTAATTCGGCAACAAAACCACTCATACCTGGTAATGCGAGAGAGGCCATCGAAAAGCTACTGAACATCGTGAACATTTTTGGCATTGGGATAGCTATTCCACCCATTTCATCAAGATAAAGAAGACGTATTCTATCATAAGTTGTTCCGGCCAAGAAAAAAAGTGCAGCACCGATAAATCCATGAGATATTATTTGTAAAAGTGCCCCGTTAAGTCCCATATCCGTGATAGAACCAATTCCTATAATTATGAAACCCATATGAGATACAGAGGAATAGGCTATTCTTTTTTTTAAATTCCGTTGACCAAGAGATGTTGAAGCTGCATAGATTATTTGCATTGCGCCCACTATTATCAACCAAGGAGAAAATAGAGAATGAGCGTGAGGAAATAATTCCATATTGATCCGAACTAATCCATACGCTCCCATTTTTAATAAGATTCCAGCAAGAAGCATACAAGTACTATAATGCGCTTCTCCATGGGTATCTGGTAACCATGTATGTAGGGGTATAATTGGTAATTTGACAGCAAAAGCAAGAAAAAATCCAATATAAAATAATATTTCCAAAGCCACAGGATAGGACTGATTAGCCAATATTTCAAAATTTAATGTTGGTTCAGTAGAACTATATAAACCGATACCCAGAACTCCTATTAAAAGAAAAATAGAACCCCCTGCCGTGTACAAAATAAATTTTGTAGCCGAATACAGACGTTTTTTTCCTCCCCACATGGATACAAGTAGATAAACGGGAATTAATTCTAACTCCCACATGAGAAAAAAAAGTAAAAGATCTCGAGAAGAAAATAATCCTATTTGTCCGCTGTACATTGCTAACATCAGGAAATGAAATAATCGAGAATCTTGAGTAACCGGCCAAGCCGCTAAAGTAGCTAAAGTAGTGATGAATCCCGTCAGTAAAATGGGTCCTATAGAGAGTCCATCTATTCCTAATCTCCAATGAAAATCCAAAAAATGGATCCATTTATAATCCTCCATTAGTTGGATTAATGGGTCGTCTGATTGAAAATGATAGCAGAATGCATAAGTTGTTAGAAGAAGCTCTAAAATACATATACATATAGTATACCAACGGATTACTTTATTTCCCCTATGTGGAAGAAAAAAAATGAAGCAACCCGCAAATATTGGTAAAACTGCAATTATTGTTAAACAAGGAAAATGGTTCGTGGTAAAGACAAGATACGCTTGGGCCAGAAAAACCCGTGCTCAATTTAATTTGATTTCGAGCACGGATTTTGTCGGTAAAAAAAAAGAAAATGAATTCAAGTAGAGTTTTAGTTTTATGGAATGTATCAATAAGCTAGACCCATACTGCGAGTTGTTTCATGCCATAAATAAACCCGAACACTCAAAAAATCCGTTGGACAGGCGGATTCACACCTCTTACAACCAACGCAGTCTTCGGTCCTTGGGGCAGAAGCGATTTGTTTAGCTTTACATCCATCCCAAGGTATCATTTCTAATACATCGGTGGGGCACGCCCGGACACATTGGGTACATCCTATACATGTATCATAAATCTTTACTGAATGTGACATTGGATCTATACATTTTGAACGTCATGAATTTTCGATCTAGTAAACTAACTTATAACTGAATCCTATAGTTAGATACCAGACGAATCAATGAGTGATCATAAGAAATTGACTTCCGAATTGATTTATGAAAAAGAACCAAAATACTTTGATTTCTTATGTTTTTGCAACCACGATCATACCTTACCCATATTAAATCTATTAATTTGAATTTATTTCTAAATATTCAAATTTCCACGGGTACAATGAATACTATTTATTCAACAAGTTTGCTTGGTTTATACGAGTTGATTTTCTGTTACGATAAATTGATGAAACAATAGCCGGTCCAATAGCTGCTTCAGCGGCTGCAATAGTTATAACAAAAATTGAAAAAATGTCTCCTCTTAATTGACGATTGTCGAAAATATCAGAAAATGTTACAAAATTGATATTAACTGAATTTAATATAAGTTCAAGACACATAAGTGCTCTAACCATATTTCGACTTGTGATCAATCCATAGATACCAACAGAAAATAAATAGGCACTCAAAACAAGTATATGTTCGAGCAGCATTAATCAACTCCTTATCAATTTGAATTCGTTTTAATCTGAACAAAAATTCAATAGATTCGATTCTAACAAATATGAAACAAGGAAATAGATTGGTAATAGATCCATATAAAACCAAAGCCTTTCTATTTTTCTATTCTAGTTTTTAAACAGTAATTCAAATTAACGAATTCTACCTTTTATGTTTGTGTTAATTCTATTTGAATTACTCGTTTTAAGGATTTCTTATTGACGAGCTATAGAAATAGCACCTATTAAAGCGACTAAAAGGATTATTGAAATGAGTTCAAATGGAAGAAAAAATTCCGTTACTAAATGAATTCCTATTTGTTGACTATTACTTATCAAATCTTGTTCTAAAATCTGATTTGATTTTGTAGTCCAAATGATCCCATACCAGGCCGTATCTGGAATAGTAGTAATTAATGAAATAAAAAGACTTGTACAAACCATTGAAGTAACTCCATCCCCAACGGTCCAAAGGTGAAAATCTTCGTAATATTCTGAACCATTCATAAACATCACAGCAAAAATGATTAAAACATTTATAGCTCCTACATAAATAAGGAGCTGCGCAGCAGCTACAAAATAAGAGTTTGATAGAATATAGAATAAGGAAATACAAAAAAGAACCAATCCCAACGAAAAGGCCGAATAAATTGGGTTCGGAAGTAATACTACTGCCAGACTTCCTAATATAAGACCCGGTCCTAGAAAGACTAAAAGAAAATCATGTATTGGTCCAGGTAAATCCATTTGATTTTAGCAAAAAAATCGAAATATTTCATGTCTTTGTTGACCTGACCAGGGAAAAATAAGTTATCCTATTTTTAAGAGAATTCTTAATTGAATTCAATTTGAATCAACGGGGATGATTTGGATTGATGTAAATACGGGACTACTTTTATTTATTATCGAAAGCAAAGGTTAAAACTTTATCTTTTTATTATTAAATTATTACATTAGTCGAATAGAAATTCATTTTAAATGAAAATCAAGCCACAACTCTCAGCAACCAACTGCTCTTTTGTATTGACTAAACAAAAACCTCATTTCTTTAATTCCAAAAGCGATTTTTTTATTTGTAAATGTTTTGTGAATCGAGAGTTTTATACATTGTTTAGTTAAGGTAAATTCGAAGAAATTGTTCGAATTGTGTAATCTTCAATTATTGATACTGGTAACCGACCTAAAGCAATTTGATTATAATTCAATTCATGACGATTATAAGTAGAAAGCTCATATTCTTCGGACATTGATAAACAATTTGTTGGACAATATTCAACACAATTACCACAAAATATACAAATTCCAAAATCAATACTGTAATTAAGTAATCGTTTCTTTCGAATATCAGTTTGTAACTTCCAATCTACAACGGGTAGATCTATAGGGCATACACGAACACATACTTCACAAGCAATACATTTATCAAATTCAAAGTGGATTCGGCCTCGGAAACGTTCTGATGTAATCAATTTTTCGTAGGGATATTGAATAGTTACAGGTAAACGATTCGCGTGTGACAAGGTAATCATGAAACCCTGACCAATGTATCTGGCAGCTCGTATTGTTTGTTGACCAGAGTTCAAGAACCGAGTTAGCATAGGGAACATATCTGAATATCTATAAATAATTTTACTCGTTTCTTTCTCTTGTTTGAGACAAGTTATGAAGAATAGAATATTCTATTCCTTTACAGTGAAAGGAGTTGGAAGGAAGTTGTTAATAATAGATTACCTAAAGAAATAGGTAAAAGAAATTTCCACCCAAGATTTAATAGTTGGTCCATTCTTAGTCTTGGTAAAGTCCATCTTGTTGCAATAGAAATGAACAAGAACAAATAAGTTTTAGCCAGTGTAATAAAGATACCAATTATTGTTCCAAAAACTTTCCCTCTTTTAGTTATGTCAAATAACTCAGGATAAAAAAGGTTTGGAATAGAAAGATTCCAACCCCCCAAGTAAAGAACTGTTACAAATAATGAAGAAACTAGTAGATTTAGATACGAAGCAACATAAAATAAGCCAAATTTTATACCTGAATATTCGGTTTGATAGCCAGCTACTAATTCTTCTTCTGCTTCTGGTAAATCAAAAGGTAATCTCTCACACTCGGCTAGAGAAGAAATTAGAAAAATGATAAACCCTATAGGTTGACGCCACAAATTCCATCCCCAAAAACCATATTTTGATTGTGTTTCAACTATATCAACTGTACTTAAACTGTTAGATAATCATAGTCGACAATAACATCACTGTTCCCATCGCTATTACAGAACCGTACATGAGATTTTCACCTCATACGGCTCCTCATAGGTCACAAATCAATCTAAGAACCTTTCAACATTATTTATTTTGATGTGGTTATTGATGTGTTTGTAGGATCGATAGAGAATCAAACTCTTATCCTAAGGCCTAGAATTAGACCAATGAAATTCTGTCTGCTAGATTTATAAAAAAGTGCTTCTGAATTGATCTCATATTTTAAGAATTTTCATTTTTCTTTGTTGATTAAAAACTTTATCTTTGAATGAAAAAAATACTTTTTAGAGGAATATCATATAGATATTTCAACCTATCATTTTTTCATTTTCGATTACGAAAAAAAATTTAAACATTACATAACAAGAAAATTTTTCGTTCCTATTCTCCTTTCGCGTAAAAAAGAGGCATTATCGGCATTATCAAAAGTAAAAGATTTCTTCGTTTTGATAGTTATTTACTTAATCGGTGGACAGGAACATACTCTGGGTTGAAATCATGGGGAGTACTTCTTAATCATTTCTACCAACTTAAAGCCCCAATTCGAATTACTTTTCTATAAAGAAATATCCTATTGGATAATTTCTAATTTACAGAATCTCCATTACTAATCCTTTGTGTATCTTGGTCTTCCTAACCATCCACTCATTTTTTTTTTGAATCTCTCATTAGGGTAATACATCTATGGTAATAGTATAGAAAAACCCATATAATTGATCGTTTAAACCCGCTTCAAGCCATGATGATTAATCAGCCGATCTTGGGGTAAAGGTAAAAGCCTTGATTACTTATGTTTTTATGTTTACTTTCACTTAATTCTTGTACATAGGAAATGAGATTGAATTCTTTTAACAGCAAATTTGTAAGCCGTTTTACTTCACTCATATAACTATCTGGTTTAATTCATTAACCCAGTTATGAATAAAAAAAAATAGATATTCAAATCATTTAACTTTTTTCTTAGAAAGAAAAGAAATGGGGAATTTTTATGTCTCACCGAATCACACGTAGAGATATTGATAATACACATAGAGTTAATGGTATTTCATAACTAATTGATTGAGCAGCCGCCCTTAATCCACCTAAAAAGGAATATTTATTATTTGATCCATATCCTGACATAAGCAATCCAACAGGAGCAAGACTTGAAACGGCGATCCATAAAAAAACACCAATACTAAGATCAGCTAGAATAAAGCGATAGCTAAAAGGAATTATTGAATAACTAAGTAAGATGGATATGACTGCTATGGATGGACCAATACTGAATAAACGAGTATCTCCTCTAGATGGAAGGAGATTTTCTTTGAAAAGTAGTTTTGTACCGTCTGCTAAAGCTTGAAGAATTCCCAAAGGCCCTGCGTATTCGGGCCCAATACGTTGCTGTATCCCTGCAGATATTTCTCTTTCTAACCAAACAATTACTAGTACACCCAGTGTGATTCCTAATACAAGAATGAAAATAGGGACAAGCATCCATATGATCCCATAAACCTCTTTTAAGGATTCCAATCTGGAAAAAGAATGGATAGCTTCTATTTCTGTTATATTAATTTTAATTATCATTTCAACGATCAACTTCTCCCATAATGATATCTATACTACCTAGTATCGTCATAATATCAGCCAATTTCATTCTTTTAACTAACTGCGGAAGAATTTGCAAGTTGATAAACCCCGGCGGTCGGATTTTCCATCTCCAAGGAAAAACACTCTGATCTCCGATCAGAAAAATTCCCAATTCTCCTTTTGGTGCTTCGACTCTTACATAAAGTTCTTGCTTGGACAATTCAAAAGTTGGAGAAGGTTTTTTACTAATAAATCGATATTCAAAATCATTCCATTCAGGGTCTTTTATTCTATCAAAGCGCCGGCTTTCTAAATTCTCATAGGGCCCCCCTGGAATTCCTTCCAGGGCCTGTTGGATAATTTTTATGGATTCTGTCATTTCACTGATTCGTACTAAATAACGAGCTAATGAATCCCCTTCTTTTTGCCATTGAATCTCCCAATCAAATTCGTCATAACACTCATAACGATCAACTTTACGAAGATCCCATTGTATTCCGGAAGCTCGTAACATTGGCCCTGATAAACCCCAATTTAGTGCTTCTTCTCCGCCAATAATACCTACGCCTTCAACTCGTTCTAAAAAAATAGGATTTCGCGTAATAAGCTTTTGATATTCAGCAACCCCGGTTAAAAAATAATCGCAAAAATCCAAACATTTATCTATCCAGCCATGAGGTAGATCAGCAGCGACTCCTCCGATACGAAAATAATTATGCATCATGCGCATACCGGTAGCAGCCTCGAATAGGTCGTATATTAACTCTCGTTCTCGAAAAATATAGAAAAAGGGGGTCTGTGCCCCAATATCTGCCATAAAAGGGCCAAGCCATAACAAATGGGAAGCGATACGACTCAACTCCAGCATAATAGTTCTAATATAGCTAGCCCTTTTAGGTACTTGAATATTGCCTAGCTGTTCAGGTCCATTTACGGTTATTGCTTCTGTAAACATAGTAGCTAAATAATCCCAACGTGTTACATAAGGTAAATATTGTATAATTGTTCGATTTTCCGCAATTTTCTCCATTCCTCTATGTAAATAACCCAATATAGGTTCACAGTTAATAACATCTTCACCGTCGAGAGTAACGATCAGTCGAAGAACACCATGCATTGATGGGTGGTGAGGGCCCATATTGACTATCATGAGGTCGTTTCTTGTAGTTGGTGTAATCATAAGTTTTTTCCGAGTCAGTCTTCCATGCATTGCTGAAAGTAAAAAGAAGTTCATCAAAATTTAAACGACTAAGCTCATCAAACGGTATCATGCTTCAAATTAACGAGTTTTTATTTCTCGAATATCCAACTCATCAATTAATTCTTTATAGCGTTCTCTATTTCTTTTTGACAAATAGGTTAGTAGTTGTTGACGTTTTCCCAAAATTTTTCGCAAACCTCTCTGAGATGAAAAGTCTTTTTTGTGCAATTCCAGATGTGAAGTAAGTTTCCTTATCTTAGTGGTGAAACTGAATACTTGAAATTCAACACACCCTCTATTTTCTTCGTTTTCTTTTTGATAAATAATCGAAATGACTGCATTTTTGACCATAAAAAAATACCCCTTTCCCCTTGTACAGATATGGATTTTACCGATCAGTAATAATAATGCCATTAATTTGTAATTAATTTGTATGTGGTATATACAATAATTTAATCCAAATAACTCCTAATTTTCTGAATTCAAACTAATCAATCGAATTTGAGATTGGATTTAGATAGGACTAGAAAAAAATTGGTGCATTTTCGCATCTAAAAATTAGACCTAAAATTAATAAGTTTCTGTTGATTCATTTCGAAATTTAATTGAGATATTATTCAAATTGGATACTAGAAGGAGCTGTGAGACAAGAAAATACCATCGTGATCTGTATATTTGTTTATTTTCATACACCCTATATATAGATATAGGGTGTATCTAATATAGGGTCTAGGATATATAGAAAAAGTGTATTATTCGCAGAATTTTAATCGCGGATACAGATGTATTCTTAACATATTGAAACGACTGCCATTATTGGTATCAAACCAATAACGATTCATACAAGCTAAATCTTCTAATCGATAATTAGGCCAAAGAAAGAGTTTTAATTTCATTAATTGATTTTTCTCTCTATCAAGATGGTTATTGTCATGTAAAACTTGGCTGCTGTTTTTTACGTTCTTTCCATTCCAAAATACTGGATTTCTATCTATATAAATTCTATTCTTTGAATTGAAATAAATTAGAATTCTCACTTTTCTACGGCGTTTAAATGATAAAATATTTTCCGGAACAAGTAAATCAAAATTGTTTTTGTTTCTATTTTCAGTTATTCTTTGATGTGGTGAAATGGTTTCATCCAAATTTTTCCTAGAAACATATCTTTGCTCTTGATATTTTTGATTAATTTGATGCTTATTCTTATGAAGCAACGAAATACCTATGGTTTGGTACATAATAAATTGTCCATCTTTTTTTCCAGACAGACGAAGTGGTTCTACAATCAATACTCCCTTTTTCATCAATTCTGAAAGAGTTGAATTCTTTTCAATCGGCATTATATCCAAACTAATTTCTCTCTTTTGAATGGAGGAGATAGTAATTTTTCTTGGATCTATAAGTCTAAGCAGGAGACAATATACTTTGATATTATTGATTATTTTTTGACTCAAAGTTGTGTCCCACCTCAATTGAAAAAGCAAATAACGTTTCAGGAAGAAATTGAGTTCTCCTTCTATATTGCTTTTGTATTGTTTTTTATTTTTCCCCTTTTTCATGTCTGAGCTTATAGAATTTTCTTCAATATCTTTTTGTTGTGAGAGAACGGATCCGCGATCTCCTCGGCTTATGGGTTCTTTTTCTTCTCGATTTCGATGTTTTTTATTCGATCCTATCAACAAAATTCCCTTTTCCTTTTCATTAATCTTTTTATTTTCACTACTATTTAAATTTAAAAGAAGTAATTTGCTTGGTATAAACCAAGGTTTCATTTTATATATCTTATAAAGTAACACACATTCTTGGAAGAGCCAAAATTCCAGATTTTGTATGGGGCGCTTTAGCATTTTTTCATTCATTCCCATCCAATCAAAAAATCCTTTGTGAGAGTTTTGTGAATTGGTTTCTGGAATCATAAGATAAAAAATATCTTTTTTAGAAATTATTTGAGACTTGTTAGTACGAATTTGAACATTTTGATTCCTATTAGTATCAATTATGGTCCAGGCCTCAATATCGACTTTTTGTCTAAGAGAAAAATTGAAAATTTTCCAATCAAAATATTTTCTATCAGCCGTTTTTTCGATATATGGAATATCAACCTGTCCTAGATCATTTTGAATAGGGATGTTCTTCAGTATATCAAAAAGGTCGTTTTTAGGCTTGTTATAAGTATAAGAAATTCCTTGATTCTTATTTCCTTGAAAGAGAGATCTATAAAAAAAGCATTCTGTTTTATTTTCAGAATTAATAAATTTATATGATAAAAGATTATATCTATAGTATTTTCGAAAATTCTCTTTTTCGTTATATAATAAATATACTTCAGATTTTTTTTTGGAACCAACCAATTGGTCTTTTTCATATGAATGTTGTTTGCTTAAATTTTTCTTTTTAGCTATACAATGCTGGCGGACTCTATTTCGCCATTTTTCTGGTATTAATCTAGACCAGCTGATCTGAGATAAATGGTATTGATAATGCCCTTTTAACCAGATTTTCCATTGATTCGTTTCATAGCTCGGAAGTTTTTTATTTGCTAATTTCGAATGAACCATTCCTTGTCTTTCAAAACAATCCTTTATTTTAGGCTTAAGAAAATGGGGGGTTCTTTGATATTGAACAGCAGATCTTACCGAGTTACTAATTTGGATTTGTGAGAATTTGTAAAATACATATGCTTGTGACACGTAGGATAAGTCATAAAAAATACGTGAATTTTCTTTAATATTACTAATATTACCAAATGGCTTTTTTAGAGTCGAAATAAACGTAATTGGAGTTTTCTTTTTTTTATTAATTCTTTCTTGTTTTCTTTCATTATTGTAAATCGAGTTATCAATAATTTTTTTTGTTAATTTAAGAAGAAGTTCTGTATTTTTTCTGGGAATATTAATGATAGATAAAAATATATCTGTGTAGATTTTTTCAATGAAAAGTTTAAAAAGGGGGGGTAATTTACAGATTAATCGGGCATTTCTTCTTTTTAATATTTGCCATTTTTCGAATCTTTTAGCATTATAACTTGTTTTGTTAGGACTAAGATTATTTATTCTTAGAGTTACTTTTTTTTTCTCTTTTGAGATTCTTTCTATTTGATTTCGAATTGTACTTGTTCTATAAGTGATATCCTTCGTTTTTTTTTCCGTCAACGGAGAATTTGTCCAATTTGGAGATGCAATTTGACTAAACGATTCGTGAATTATCTGATTATTTAGCATGGAATCTTTTTCTTCTTTAATTTCGCTTGATTTATATACTTCTACTTCTCTTAATCTAAATAATAGAATTGGATTGACTTTTGAAAGTTCTTTTATTCTTT